TATAGAATAGATATATAGTTATATAATAAAAGAATAACTTTTTCTTTATTCTTTAATGAAAGTAATATAATATAATGAAAGTAATATAATATAAGAATAAAAAATGAAAGTAATATAATAGTAATATAATATAAGAATAAAAAGAAAATAGAATAAAAAAATTTAACAGAGTAATTAAAGTTAAAGAGCGATGAAAAAAAAAAGAGAAATAGAAAAAGGTTTTTTAAGTATTACCTCTTGTGTAATATAACATAGTAATTATTGTTTTTCCATTGGGAGAGATGGCTGAGTGGACTAAAGCGTCGGATTGCTAATCCGTTGTACGAATTATTCGTACCGAGGGTTCGAATCCCTCTCTTTCCGGTTCCGTTGATTATTTAGTATTTTTTTACCTTTCCAATTTTTGAATTTAATAGTTAAAGATGTATTTAATAGTTAAAGATGTAGAATAGATAAAAATGCTAAAAATCTTTAAAAGCAAGTCAAAACTCTTATTTTTTATTCTTCGCGGCCAGGATTACGCCCCGGGTCATTAGATAAAAATCCAAAGATGAAGAGAGAGACAAAGAATATCACTACTGTGTAAACAAAGAGTTTGAGAGTAAGCATTACACAATCTCCAATTTTGGTTTGGAAAAAAAGAAAATAGATTCTCTATTTTTATACCTTATATCACAATAATTTTGATCACAATAATTTTGATATCAAGAAATGAAGTAGTTTTTAGAAATAGAAAAGATTTTTTATAAATTCATTTGTAATAAGAGTTGAGTCTTTCATTGCCAAGAATTTGCCTTCACACCTACAATTAGATATTGTGGAGGACTCTTATAATTTATAATATAGGGCTCCCTTTCAAGTTCAAGGGAATGGAAAAATGTTTAGAATGAGTAATATCGAATAGGGTAAGCCCCATTTGATTTTTCGCGTCTATATAATAACTTGAATGCTTGAATTGGGGGAGGGCTTATACTATAAGACTTATCTGATCTTATAAATTGTTAGAATTTTTTTTCTTGAATAAATTATTTTAGGACAGTATTAAAAACCTCATCGAAAACTTACAGCAGCTTGCCAAACAAAGGCTAATAGAAAAAAGAGCACAGGGATGACTGGCATTACATCTACAATTGGATTCAAAAAAGCGTAGGCTTCGGGCAATTTTGTGAAGAAAAAACTGCTTGAATAAATAGCCGAATCAAAACAGATACAAAACAAACTAAAAATATTAAGCATAATCCAATTTTATTCTTGAAGATATTTATTCTTGAAGATAATTCTATTTTGATTGAGTTATTAAAATATTGAGTTATTAAAATATTATTAATGATGATATCCAAATTTATTTATATAAAATAAAAATAAAATAAGATAGACAAAAACCCTTATTGATGAATCTCACTCAATCAAAAATCCTTCAATTCTCAAATCAAAAAAGAATAGAAGGAATCATATTTTCATACAATATCTTAATTGAATTCTATATTATGATCAATAAATTTAGTTTAATTCTATATCTACATATATTAAAATCTGAGCAATAAACTAATCTATTTCATAAGATATTTATTGGAACGGGAATTGACGAAGAACTAATACCTATATTAGTTTTTATTAGTGTTGAGTTGAATAGAAATGGGGCGTGGCCAAGTGGTAAGGCAACGGGTTTTGGTCCCGCTATTCGGAGGTTCGAATCCTTCCGTCCCAGCGTATACCTATTCTATACATAAAAAAAAATTACCGGCTTTGGCAACCTTTTTATTATTAAGAGAATAATAAATGCAATTCTTCTTTCGTTTCATATTTTTAATAACTTTTCTTGGACTAATTTATTTTTCAAAAAGTGGATTGTGCTCAAATAATATGGAAATGGAATTGAATCTATCTTTTTTTTTTCAGGGACGGGGGAAACAGATATCAAAATTCAAATTCAAAACAAAAAAAGTTGAACGGTTTTTTGATCACATTCTTATTTTATTCCCCTTATCTCTTCCTATTTACGTTAGTTACTGAGAAAAAAGTTTTACGTCTCACACCTTACAATGATACACATTTTGAATGCAATTTTTATACACTTATATATATACCAACGAATCCTTTATCGAATCGTTACAAGTGATGTTTGAGTACGAAGAGAAGGAAGAGCTGTTCGGAAAGTGGGTTTTTATGATCCACTAAAAAAGAAAACTTATTTAAACGTTCCTCTGATTCGATATTTCCTTTAATTTTAAAAGGCACTCAAACGACAGGAACTGTTCATGACATTTTAAATTAAAGAAGGCAGGGGTTTTTACAGATCTTTGTCTTAATTAAAGACACTGAATTTAATGAAATACAAAAAAAGGGGGGGTGTGGGTAGTTTGTATATATATATAGCTTAGCTTTGTATAAACTTTTCTATACTATCCCTTCCTTCACTCTTGTTCTATTTATATCTATCTTATTTTTGAAAGTTCTTATTTCATTTTATTTATCCTTTTACCTACAGTGGTTTTGTTTG